TTCTATGTGTATCATATCTACCACAAGACTTGTGAAAAGAAAAAATGAAACTTGGATCAAGGAATCAAATGAATGAAAAAGATAATGCATTTTTAATGAATTTTGTTTTGACCGTTAACGAAAAGAAAAAATAGGATAAATAATTAGGGAGTCGAGCAGGCCTTTTTTTTGGGGATAGAGGGACTTGAACCCTCACGATTTTTAAAGTCGACGGATTTTCCTCTTACTATAAATTTCCTTGTTGTCGATATTGACATGTATAATCGGACTCTATCTTTATTCTCGTCCAATTAATCAGTTATTTATCAGACTATGGAGTGAATAATTTAATCAATTAATATTCGATTCTTTCTTCAACTTGAAATCGGTTCAAAACAAAATTCTTTTTTTTTATTGCAATTTTGATATAAATAATATTAGATATAAATAATACTAAAAAAAAATACAGATTCAGGCCATCATTAATTATTTGCGATTAATTATTTGAGATAGTATTTTACTACACATACATATGTATATAAAGTTAGCCTTTCTAAAGTTTAGACGAAAAGATTTTACTAATGCACAGCAAAGTAGTCAACTCCATTTGTTAGAACAGCTTCCATTGAGTCTCTGCACCTATCCTTTTTTTTTATTCCGTCTTTATGTATATGTATGAACCTTGTTTTGTTTTTGGAAAACAGGATTTGGCTCAGGATTGCCCATTTTAAATTCCAGGGTTTCTCTGAATTTGAAAGTTATCACTTAGTAAGTTTCCATACTAAGGCTCAATCCAATTAAGTCCGTAGCGTCTACCAATTTCGCCATATCCCCCCTTTTTATATTAAGATCGATCTTATTATGCTGCTATTCTTTTTTTTTCTTTCATTTATAATCTATCGGAACTGTAGAAGTTATTAAAAAAAAAGAATTCCTATAAAAGTCTTTCTATTTGTATTTGATTTCTTGTCTATCTTCTTTCATCTCGATCGGAGACTCCTATTTGGTCTAATCCGAAATGATTCTAGCATTTCTGTATCCGCAATTCAATATAGATATATACCACATTTATTATATATGCCTCTTCCCCTCTCATTTTTCTCATGCAATTTGAGATACTCGAACGGTCGATTCTTTTCTTTTTTGTTTTGCTATTCTATATTAATTATGTATATTAATTTTGAATAACTAAGAATAAAAAAAACTAACTACGATTCGAGTAGTTTACTAAATTCCCGCGCATGTACAATTTCGGTTGTTATTCTTATGTAGGCCCGCTTAGCTCAGAGGTTAGAGCATCGCATTTGTAATGCGATGGTCATCGGTTCGACTCCGATAGCTGGCTTTTCATTATTTGTTTGATTTTTTTACTTGATTGATAATGTTTTTTTGACATCAAAGAATATTGAAAAAGCTTCTTCCCCTTTTTTCTAAGAATCGCCGATTATATTATTATGTGGGAGAAATTTTCCATTATGAATAGAAAAGTTAAAGCTCTCCAGAAAAACATTATTATTGTATATACAATAAAGTCTGGGAGAGAATCCATCTCATTAGTCTTTGTAGTATAATATTTCATGCCCCCCATTTATCATATTTATCCTTTAGTTCAGTTTTAATATGAAATTTCAATAAAATAAGGGAAATAAGGAGTTTTTATGTCACGTTACCGAGGGCCTCGTTTCAAAAAAATACGCCGTCTGGGGGCTTTGCCGGGACTAACTCGTAAAAGGCCTAGAGCCGTAAGCGATCTTCGAAATCAATCGCGTTCCGGTAAAAAATCTCAATATCGTATTCGTTTAGAAGAAAAACAAAAATTGCGTTTTCATTATGGTCTTACAGAACGACAATTACTTAAATACGTTTGTATTGCCGCAAAAGCAAAAGGGTCAACGGGTCAGGTTTTACTACAATTAATCGAAATGCGTTTGGATAACATCCTTTTTCGATTAGGTATGGCGTCAACTATTCCTCGAGCCCGCCAATTAGTTAACCATAGACATATTTTAGTTAATGGTCGTATAGTAGATATACCAAGTTATCGCTGCAAACCTCGAGATATTATTACAGTGAAGGATGAACAAAAATCTAGAGCTATGATTCAAAACCATCTTGATTCATCCGCCCAGGAGGAATTGCCAAAACATTTGACTTTTCAACCATTCCAACACAAAGGATTGGTCAATCAAATAATAGATAGTAAATGGATTGGCTTGAAAATAAATGAATTATTAGTCGTAGAATATTATTCTCGTCAGACTTAAACCTAACTAAAATAATAAATAATCTAAAATAATAAAATAAAGGTTCGGACAATTTTGCCCCCTGGTTCCTAAGTAAATATAAGCGTGGGGGGGGGCTTTTCTCCCATTCATATATCATATATCATATTAGGGGTAGAGATATTTTTATCTTTTGACCACTCTTTACAGTATTTTTTGTACCGCAGAAATGAGGAATACAGACTTTATTTATAGGAAAGGTGGAAATAAAGGTATCCATTCTTATGTGATTTGATATATTTCAGTCAGTAACATTGATAAATTAGATGAAGGTACGGAAAGAGAGGGATTCGAACCCTCGGTAAACAAAAAAAGCCTACATAGCAGTTCCAATGCTACGCCTTGAACCACTCGGCCATCTTTCCTACATAACGATTCTGGACCAGAAACCGAGTAAATCGCGAGTCATTCATATTACATTATTGGATAGGTGCGGTATGTACAATCTAATTTTAACTATAACTAAAAAAACGAAAAAAAAAAAAGAGAAACTAACTCTAAAAATAGAAAACTTTTAATTTTAATCAAATAAAAGTCGCTGGGGAATAAAGAGAATTTTTTTTTTGAAAAATTCTTTGTTAAATTTGTTAAAAACAATAAAGATATATTCGTAGACAGCGCGCGCATCCCTTTCTGATAACTAGACCGGCTTAAATCAATGGATAGGGAGGACTCGAACGGGCGGTTTCTCTTTTTTTTTTTCTGAGTCAAGTCTCTTTTTATGTTATTTTGTACTGTACAATTCCTTTTTTTGTGGGGTCGTTTTCTCACGAGAGGTAATAAAAATAAATTATAAAATGGATTGAGTGCTACCTATGCCTAGATCCCGGATAACTGGAAATTTTATTGATAAGACCTTTTCAATTGTAGCCAATATCTTATTACGAATAATTCCGACAACTTCAGGAGAAAAAGAGGCATTTACCTATTACCGAGATGGTGTGATTTGATTTTTTATTTTTTTTACTTAACTTACCACTATCAAGCCTGAGGAAAAAAAGATTAGTCGGGATAGAAAGATTTGAAATAACTCTACGCCTGGTGAAGGTGAAGTTTATAAATAAAACAATTCCTTCTGTTGTGTATTCCCGATTAATGCAGCCTCAGATGCTTCAATTGTCGATTCTAGCATTGAGCGAAAGGTTGAACCTAGAACTATGGTTCTGTATTGCAGGTTAACCCAATTCCACTAGTACCATATAAATAGGCAGCATAGAGGAAGAAGCACTACGTCTAGGAATCAACAACACGAAAACTTTGTTATAAATTATCCCTTTTCTTTATTGGGATCAAACTAAGAACAATGGTTGGGACAACAAGCATCCATCTCGTTCGTACTTTGAATACCCATATAACCGTCGAAGACTGTTGAAGTGACTAATTCCTAGAAATTAAGAGACGTTGAGGACAAAGAAATTGTTGGAGTTAACTTAACATTTTTATCTAGTACTGACGCGCTCGATGTTACGAAAAGATCTTTTGCAGTAAGGTTGGCTAGAGATTTCTTGTAAAAACACTAGCCCCGTTCAGTTCATAATGAGAATATTTTACTGCCTTTTGATTCACTGTATTATTCTCATTATGCACATAAGGGAGGAGCCGTATGAGATGAAAATCTCACGTACGGTTCTGGAACGGAGATTCTTTAAATTGAATAACGACCGTAACGAATGTCCGCCCAATCTGAAGGAAATTATGCGGAAGCTTTACAGAATTATTATGAAGCTATGCGCCTAGAAATTGATCCCTATGACCGAAGTTATATACTCTATAATATAGGCCTTATTCACACAAATAATGGAGAACACACAAAAGCTTTGGAATATTATTTTCGGGCACTAGAACGAAACCCTTTCTTACCACAAGCTTTTAACAATATGGCCGTGATCTGTCATTACGTGCGACTATCTCCACTATAGAAAGAAAAAGAAAGAGCCAAATCCACTAGTAAAAAAAAAATAGGCTTTCTACATATACATCGTCAAAAAGAACGATTTTTATCAGCTGTAGCAAAGAAAGAAACTTCATAGAAGTCAAAATAGGAAGAAAAAAAAATATGCTTATATACTATATTCTATGGATAAAGGATCTAATTGATAGAGGAAGTACCGTAAAGATCAATTAGCGAGATTTTTGGCCGATACACTAAGAACTGCTTCCTTATGTCTTATGTCATAATATGAGACATACTTTAGGAATCAACTTATGTAACAGAGGCGATCACCTAAAGTATTGAGCAGCGGTGCAGCATCAGATCCCAAAGATAGTAAGTCCTTTCTTTCTTATGAGGAAGGGTCTTTTTCAAAGATTCTATATAAAATGGATCTATTTCTATATGAAAGCGAGATAGTTACCTTTCAGAAAATTCTAATGATAGTAGAATGCCTACGCTTTATTCTTCTGAGGGTGGGAGAAAAGATAAAACAAAACGGATTATTAATCAAATCCAAATTCAAATTCGAAACTCATGTAATTAACCCCCTTTGGTTAACTCGAGAAAAAAAGGGGGGGGGTACCAAAACAATTGACTACGGAGCCGTATGAGGTAGGAAACTCTCAAGTACGGTTCTAAGGAAAGGAATTTACTCGCCTATTCCGACCGAGGAGAACAGGCCATTCGTCAGGGAGATTCCGAAATTGCAGAGGCGTGGTTCGATCAAGCCGCTGAGTATTGGAAACAAGCCATAGCGCTTACTCCTGGAAATTATATCGAAGCACAGAATTGGTTGAAGATTACAA